GCTCGGCCCAATAAACCGCATCAATCTACCATGAGATGGTATAAAACCCCTTGTCCTTTAGAAAGACCCCATACGAAGATAAAAAAGAATCAAAATTTCTGCTAGATCCCTTATTTCCCTGGGATTGTAGTTCAATCGGTTAGAGCACCGCCCTGTCAAGGCGGAAGCTGCGGGTTCGAGCCCCGCCAGTCCCGACGGATCCAATAAATCCAAAAATGCATTTTTCCCTTTCTATGAACCAGTAAAGAGTGTCGAGGGATATACTTTCATTCCCAAAGCAAAAAGAAGTCTTGATTTCTTTTTGCTTTCCTATTTTTCCATTTCGCTTTTATTGGTTTGGAACTATGTAATTAATTGAAGTGGAAAGGCAATCTGATGATCCTTCATCAGAAGATTGTCCAAGGAAGACGCAAGGTGGGTTATAGAAAAAACAAGGAAACGGATGATAAATAAAATTTTTGAGTAATTGAGTCAGGAATCAAAATTGGAATTCGGTATGGATAAAAGAACTTCCTATGTTATACTATTCAAGTCTTGACAACGGGTTGATTTGATAGATCAGATATTGTTATTCATGATAGTGATCCGGTTCAAGATCATCAAGAGGTAATTCATTCATTGAATTTACAGACGATAGACAAAAGATTTATCATCTCTAGGGGATTAAATCCCGAGTTATTGCGAAGTAAAAAACCGATGAGATTATGGAAGTCAATATTCTTGCATTTATTGCTACTGCACTATTCATTCTAGTTCCTACCGCTTTTCTACTTATCATTTACGTAAAAACAGTCAGTCAAAATGATTAATTCAATTGAATTTTCAAATTCATTTGAATAAAACTTTCCTTCCAAGTTCTTATCAAAAATGGACAAAGTCAAATGAAAGGGATTCCAATTTCACGTCTTAACTTAAATGAAATGAGCGCACTATAATTATAGTCGGCAATTTTATAAGAGATAGATAGTAGAAAATTCATTTTTCTACTATCTATCTCTTAGTCTATAAAGTTGTAATCTAGAATAAAGATAAAGGTTTAAGTTTCTATATATCAATCTACAATATTCTCTTCATATATGTGTATATTAATTCCATATCTATATATTCCATATATTGTATGGAATTGACATAAGACCCAATTTCCTACATCTATTTGTTATTTGTTCCGATCAATCTGAAATAATTCTTATCTGTAGGATTCTAATTCCTTTCCTTTTACTAATAGGGAAGGGGAAAACTCGCCTATTTTTAACGTCAGAACCGTGATATGAAATAAGTCGATAAAGCATAAACCGCCTTTCTAAAAATAGAAACCAAAGGGTAAATGCCCGATATGTAACTCGCCCGAGGCAATATTTTATTATTGCCCAGTCTCTCCTTAAACAACCACTATCTCTATATCATTTCTCATAGAAAGTGCGTATACGCTTAACAAAACGACTTCTTTTTTGAAGAGTAAAAGGGAAATAAAAAAAAAAAGAAAAAAGGTCCGGTCTTCCTTAGTATCCATCTATAAAGATAGTAAGAGCCCATTCCCATTGATTGAAATAGAAAATTTCGGAAGAATTTTAGGTTGGAATAAATTTCCAATCATCTGAATCCCTTTCTTTTCGAAGTACAAAGATGGGAATCGATGAAATATCTCTTTGATTGAAAAAGTATGATTCCTATCATAGATTACTCCATTGGAATCCAATGGGATTCCAAATTCAAAGAAAAGATTTGATTTTAAATAGTTCAAAAGAATGATCTATAAAACAATCGATACGGTTTGATTCCTGAACTCAATTAGTAGTACTTCTAAAGTCCACTTCTTCCCCACACTACGAGTGAAAGGGAAAATGTAAAGACTACCATTAAAGCAGCCCAAGCGAGACTTACTATATCCATGTGCATTATGTCCCCTATCTCTATAAATACGAAGGAATTTTTTCATTATTCCTCACTAATAATAGTGGAATTAATGTCGCAGAGTCAAAAAGGGGTTCTACCAAACACTATTGAGAAACCAATCCAATAAATCGATTATGATTTCGATTTTTTTGGTGATTCAGGCGACACCCGGATTTGAACTGGGGAAAAAGGATTTGCAGTCCCCCGCCTTACCACTCGGCCATGCCGCCAAAATGATACAAAATAGAATAGATGCCATTTTTCCCGGATTACTGAATTTTTATTGTACTTGCATTTTGACTTCTGTTTTCCTTAATCCTTTATTTCCTAAAATAAAAGAAAGACCCCTTTTGATTGGATTTGATCTATCCCTTATGATTGATTGTATAGTATCTGAAAATACACAATGCTAAAAACATTCTCTCGTTTTTCTATTGAGAAATCAAATGGGTATTTTTCAGACGAGAAATTAGAACCATTGACTATTGACCCCTTACTTCGAATTCATGAACGATTCTGGAATTTGAATTTCAAATTGTGTTTTCCTAATGACAAAATACAAATTGAGACAGAACGAATCAGTATTGATTTTTTAATCAAAAAATAT